TTATGCCAATCACTTATTCTACTGGATCTTACGGAGCCTGTTCATATCATACACGACATGATCGGGTCTGATCATAGAAAAGATTCTCTTCAAACGAACCGGCCTATCTTCTGTATGGGGCTTACGCGGTGGTTGGAACAAAGACACATTTTTTTGTTGTGAATTCAAATGTGGCAGATAGATAAGGACATATATCTGCAAGGCCCGATCAATAGTTCAAGTCACACACTCCCATAATCCATTTTATCTTCGGAAAATTCACTTCAACTATGAGTGTCAAAAAAATAATACATTTTTGTAGAGTTGAAGAGAAATATCCCAATACATGTCTTATTTTTTTTTTCAATAATCCATATTTGTAGCAATGAAATACTAGTGTTCCTACCCCAAGTGATAGATGATTGATTACACGATGGTATATATTCTTTATAAAGGACCAGAAATACCTTGCTTACGTATCATTGGGAAGTGCATTAACATAAATACGGCGGTAAGAAGAGGTAATACAAAAGTGTGTAAACTATAAAAACGAGTCAAAGTGGATTGTCCTACACTAGCACTTCCGCGTAATAACTCTACCAGAGGCGAGCCTATTACAGGAATAGCGTCTGGTACGCCTGTTACAATTTTTACTGCCCAATAACCAATTTGGTCCCGAGGTAAGGAATAACCAGTTACACCAAAAGATGCGGTCAATACACCCAAAACCACACCTGTAACCCAAGTCAATTCACGAGGTTTTTTAAAGCCGCCGGTGAGATACACGCGAAATACGTGCAGGATCATCATTAGGACCATCATACTTGCCGACCATCGATGAACTGATCGGATTAACCAACCAAAATTAGCTTCAGTCATTATATATTGAACAGAAGCAAAGGCCTCCGTAACGGTCGGACGATAATAAAAAGTCATAGCAAACCCGGTAGCTACTTGTACTAAAAAACAAGTAAGCGTAATTCCCCCTAGACAATAAAATATGTTGACGTGAGGAGGAACATATTTACTAGTTATATCATCGGCAATTGCCTGAATCTCAAGACGTTCTTCGAACCAATCATAGATTTTATTGAGATAGGTAAATCAAGGGGACCCCCCCGGAGAACCGTATATGAAAATTTCATCTCGTACGGCTCAAACAGAAACACCCAAATACTAGTTCTAACGGATGTGTGTAATATAAAGTTTGAAATTTATTAATTCTATGATTTATGATTCAATTTTTTTTTGAAGATACTAAAGAATAAAAATCCGAAAGCTCTTCTTTGTGGTTATAATGCCAAAAAATCAAGTCGGCTCATTCGTCTATATATTGATCGTTATAGGCCTCTTGAATCTTCTATTTACCTATTTTCTTTGGTGTTATTTATGTGTAATGCGGCTTTACTGCTGTTTTCTTTATTATTGATAGGAATTCTCTTGTTAAGACCCTATGAATTGATTAAAACCTCAGATTCATACTAAAACCACGATGATTCAATAAAACCCTTTCAAACTAAGTCTAAGTCCCAAAATTCCCTGAGTAAGAACCATTGGATCATCACTTATTCAATGAATAGATATAATGACTAAAAATCCAAACCAAAGAAACCTTTGTTTTGTCCTTTGATCAAAATAAGCATAAACGAAAGTTTGAAAGAATAAAAATATTTCTATTTATAACTTCTAACTCTTTGAAAAAATTTTTTGAAGTCCGGACACGAGGTCTGACTATTAAGTATGAATCATAGTTCTAATAGTAATCTATTTCATATATTCCGTGCTCCAGATACTAGAATGAATATCCGACGAAGTAAAACCATCTCTATCAAGATGACAGACCCATTCTCTGTACTATCCATAGGATCATTTATACCAAGTCACACACTCATATTCCGGAAATACAGAAACAAAGAAATTCCACGGTCAAACTACCAAAATAGAATGGGATAAAAATCAGAAACCTAAACGCTTCACTTTGTATTGAAAAAGCCAGTTAATGGTTCTTGTGAATCTAATTCATTGAAATGCCATCCAGTAAAATGGAAGAATTATAAATCTCCAAAATAATAGATAGGAATATCGCGAATAGAGCCATTGCGAGACCCATCAAAGGAGTAGTTCCCCACCCAGGAGCTACTTTACCATATTCTGAATTCAATGGTTTCAATAAACTCCCCGCATTAGTTCGTTTTGGGCGGCCAGATCTAGAACTACCTTCAACGGTTTGTGTAGCCATAATATTTTATATTCAGTAAGATCTGTTGACTTTGTATACCATTCCGTTGTAAATAAATGATCTTATCATAGATCCATTGTGGTCTTAAAACTTTATAATGTCTTAAAACTATATAATCATGGAAACAGCAACCCTAGTTGCCATCTTTTTATCTGGTTTACTTGTAAGTTTTACTGGGTACGCCTTATATACTGCTTTTGGGCAACCCTCTCAACAACTAAGAGATCCATTCGAGGAACACGGGGACTAGTTGAAGTACGGATCCTCCCAATATTGGGAGGATCCGTACTTCAATTGAGATAATGACAAATCATTTCACCTTTTTAGTTGGAACTTTAGGCGGGTCTCGAAAAAAGATAGCGAAAAAAATTATTCCTAGAGTTGAGACTAAAAGGAATGTATAAACCAATGCTTCCATAGATTCGATCGTGGTTTACAATTATAGCTTCCATACCTGTTTATTTGGGATCGTCTCCCGGATAAATAAAGAACAAGAGTCAAAGAAAAGGCAGTGATTCAAATCAAGATTTATCTGGTACCCCATCTAAAAATCACAAAAAGAAAATAAAAATGAAAAGTAACAAGTAACAAAGCATATTGTATCAGACTACTTGTCTTCTTGTAGTTGGATCTCCAAGTTTTTGGAATGCTCCAAATTCCACTTGAGCATCTAAATCTGGATCAATACCAGCAAAAACATCTCGAAACAAGGTTCTAGCACCATGCCAAATGTGTCCGAAGAAGAAGAGCAAAGCAAACGAAGCATGTCCAAAAGTAAACCAACCCCGTGGACTGCTACGAAAAACACCATCGGATTTCAAAGTAGCACGATCTAATTCAAAAATCTCACCCAATTGAGCACGTCTAGCATATTTTTTCACAGTAGCGGGATCGCTATAACTGACTCCGTTGAGTTCGCCGCCATAGAACTCGACAGTTACACCTACTTGTTCGACACTATATTTTGATTCCGCCCTTCTAAAAGGAACATCGGCTCTAACAATTCCGTCTCCGTCTACCAAAACAACCGGAAATGTTTCAAAAAAAGTAGGCATACGACGTACAAAAAGTTCGCGCCCCTCTTTATCTCTAAAGATAGGATGTCCTAACCACCCAACAGCTATTCCATCCCCGTTGTCCATTGAGCCCGCTCTGAATAACCCCCCCTTTGCCGGATTATTGCCGATGTAATCATAAAAAGCTAGTTTTTCGGGAATTTTAGACCAAGCTTCAGATAAACTTTGATTTTCAGCCAACCCAGCACCAATTCTTCGATATATTTCTTGTTGGAAGTATCCTTGATCCCATTGATAACGAGTGGGACCAAATAATTCAATCGGGGTAGTTGCTGAACCATACCACATAGTTCCAGCAACTACAAAAGCGGCAAAAAAGACAGCAGCAATACTACTGGAAAGGACGGTTTCAATATTTCCCATACGTAATCCTTTGTATAGGCGTTGAGGTGGACGTACACTAAGATGGAATAGACCCGCCAATATGCCCAAGGTCCCTGCTGCAATATGATGAGAGGCTATTCCTCCCGGAACAAAAGGATCAAAACCCTCCACACCCCACGCTGGATTTACGGATTGTACCCTTCCAGTTAGTCCATAAGGATCGGACACCCATATTCCAGGACCATACAATCCTGTTACATGAAATGCACCAAAACCAAAGCAAGCCACCCCTGATAGAAATAAATGAATTCCAAAGATCTTAGGCAAATCCAAAGAGGGTTTTCCTGTACGTTCATCAGTAAATATTTCTAGATCCCAATACACCCAATGCCAGATAGCTGCCAAAAAGCACAAGCCCGAAAACACAATATGTGCCCCGGCCACACCTTCGTAACTCCAAATACCCGGATTCGTTACAGTACCCCCTGTGATACTCCAACCGCCCCATGAATTGGTTATTCCTAAACGAGTCATGAAGGGTATAACGAACATACCCTGTCTCCACATTGGATCAAGAACAGGATCAGAAGGATCAAAAACTGCTAATTCGTATAGAGCCATCGAACCGGCCCAACCAGCAACCAGAGCTGTATGCATTATATGGACAGAAATCAAACGACCGGGATCATTCAATACGACGGTATGAACACGATACCAAGGCAAACCCATGGAAATACCCCTTTATCAATGAAAAATAGACACAATGTAACTTTATTGCATTGGAAAAAACTATGCTGTGGACCCTCTTTTTAGTGGATTATCTTGGGGAAAGAATTAATATTTGTTTGATTTGTTTGATTCTTTTCAATTACTTTTAGTAATAATGAAACTATTTTGTTCGTAGGAACAAAAAGAAGCAGATCTATTCTACACCCGATAAGTACCAATACGCAATGGTAGGGGAGTTGATACCATTTTCTATGAGTGAATGCATATATATATTTGTTCATCATTCAAAGGACTTATTTGTAATAATTTTCCTTTATTCATTTTGTCTTCTTTATCTTTTTTTATAAACTTAGTCAATCTATGGATAAAATATGATAAAGGCCAATATTAGTAGGACACTAAATCCATTGTTACGCTTTCACATCAAAGTGAGATATAGTACTTAATTTTTCTTTTATTTAATGCCTATTGGTGTTCCAAGAGTACCTTTTCGAAGTCCTGGAGAGGAAGATGCATTGTGGATTGACGTATAGTGCGACTTGTCAGATATATTGGGTCATATGGTATTTCCCCATTCTCTTCCCCGATCGAGATATCCTCCCCTTCGCCCAAGAAAGATTGATTGAATTATCAAAAATTTGGAGCGTGAAGTTCAATTAGATCCATTTTTTCGGGAGGGTATACAGATTAATATTATCAATTAGAATAATTTATGGTTATCTTGGTTAGGCCAATAAAATGAAGTATCCAGGCTCCGTTTAGAAAAAAACCGGTAAAAAATCTATTTATGATTACTATTTCTATCATATTCTATTTCTTTATATATTTATAATAGAAGTGATCTCAAACAGTTAATCAATCGAGTAATATGATGAATGCATTGAATATCTGTTGTAAGACATGAAATAAATTGTAAAAAGGAAGTCGTAGCAAAAGGACGTGGTATTGGGGCATTTGTCATATATGTGCAAATCCAAATCGGGCGGATCTTTACTCGGAGTAGAGCATAAACCTAAAAAAATTGAAGAAGCCCATTCAGGAACAAGAAAATTACATCGCGATTGAGATTGTATCTCGATGAAACAATACATCAATGAAAAGTTAGTTAGATAAATTTAGTAATTTTTTTTTATAGATAAACAAAACAGGCCAAAACCCATCTTTTTTGAAAAATGAAAGAAAAGCCCCTTTTTATACCTGGTATGAAAAAGAAAATAAAATAAAAGAAAGCGCTAGAATCTACATCTACACATTGATTCTTTTTTTTTTTTTCGTTATTTTTGTTGAACCGTATGCATCAAAAGGTGCATGTACGGTTTCTAAGGGATACAACTTTATCCCAATCAACCGACTTTATCGAGAAAGATTACTTTTTTTAGGCCAAGGGGTTGATAGCGAGATCTCGAATCAACTTATTGGTCTTATGGTATATCTCAGTATAGAGGATGATACCAAAGATCTATATTTGTTTATAAATTCTCCTGGCGGATGGGTAATACCCGGAGTAGCTATTTATGATACTATGCAATTTGTGCGACCAGATATACAGACAATATGCATGGGATTAGCCGCTTCAATGGGATCTTTTATTCTGGTCGGAGGAGAAATTACCAAACGTCTAGCATTCCCTCACGCTTGGCGCCAATGAGTTTTTTATTTGATTTGAGAGAAAAAAGAAGACTATGCCTTCGCGCTATATGAAATATGAATATTAAGTAATAATAGCATGGCACTTCGAATTCGATATGATAAATTTTTTTAACCCTTAAATTATGTATCGAAAGAGTAGTATGAGATAAAAGGTATTTCCGATTTTATCTAATCTATCGGGAGGCCTATTTCAGCGTCACAAACTTTTTTGTTTTCACGCCGGGAGGCTCTTAACAATATTTAGGTTATGAAAGAATATGAAAATAAAAAAAATCTTGTTTTTTTATTTGAAAAAAAAAAAAAGAAACTTTGGGATTGCTAAATAACAGACGAAATAAATATATAAAGCAACGGAGCCATCATAGTATTTTTGAACTACTCCAAAAACAAAAAGAAGGGTGGTTATTGGACCATTTACCAACCCGAGTCTGATAGACCCTATATTTAATTTATTTGATATTTAAGTAAGGTAAAAACGAATTCCATTATAGAGCCGTATGCAATGCGTAAAAGATGCCTGTACGGTTGTTCAATTATATATTTTATTATTCTTTATCTCTTCACCTTATCATCATGCGAGATAGAATAAACATTTATTATGTTATATCATCAGGGTAATGATCCATCAACCTGCTAGTTCTTTTTATGAGGCACAGACGGGAGAATTTATCTTGGAAGCGGAAGAACTTTTGAAGCTGCGCGAAACCGTCACAAGGGTTTATGTACAAAGGACAGGCAAACCCTTATGGGTTGTATCCGAAGATATGGAAAGAGATGTTTTTATGTCAGCAACAGAAGCCCAAGCTCATGGAATTGTTGATCTTGTAGCGACTGAATAAAAAAGAAAAAATAACAAAAATTTCAGACGAATTGATGATTTGAGATTTTATCTTCTTACCGGATTTAATATTCTATTCATTAATCTATTAATATAGAAATAAAATAATTCATAATCATCCGGTTAAGATCGATCTAAACCAGCCCATTATGTATATGATTCAATATGCCAACTATTAAACAACTTATTAGAAACACAAGACAGCCAATCAGAAATGTCACGAAATCCCCCGCTCTTGGGGGATGTCCTCAGCGACGAGGAACATGTACTAGGGTGTATGTGCGACTCGTTCAGATCATGGGCTAGGACAAAAGAAAGAAAACAATTGATCCAGTATCAACGATCAGTACCAGTGAATAGACTAGAATGGAAGAACTCCATTCAATATCTAAAAATAAAAAAGATCTATCCTTCTATTGTGGTATCAAATGTATGGTTTCCGTTGGTGCAAATCCAATCAACTCCGTTTTAAATTTAAGATGAGAAAGAATTCTCCATTGATAGCAAATGATATCCATTAAGCAGGGGAAATACTATTTTAAAAAGCAGAAAAATTATGCCTTACTCTTGCAAGAACGGACTAACAGGGTCAGCTACTCAGCTAATCTTCATAATTAAATACCGTTACTGTATAAGTAGATCTCATTGTGAAAGACCTCGTACTGGATAATTATGGGTAGAGCCAAAGAGTGTGAACTGTACAAGTTAACAATAACATTGATTAAATGAAAGAAGGGCTCCGGTGTATAGAGAGGACCTCACCGTTTAAGAAGTAACCATAGAAACGATGGAACCCACTATATCCATTTATATTTACTACTTTTATGTTTTATGTGTTTTTGATACCTAATATCAATACAATTTTTTTCTAGGCATTTCACCTAGAAAAAAAAAAAAAAAAAAAAATCGTGGTCGGGAAGGTTATAGTAGCAAAAGCCATTGGAATTTAAATTTTATACATTGGAAGAATCCGTTTTGTTATTAATAGACTAGGATACGGGAAGGGAATAACTGAAAGAAAGGAAATCAATTAGTTATTCATCAAAGTTTCATTTATTCAATGACCAGAATTAAACGAGGGTATATAGCTCGAAGACGTAGAACAAAAATTCGTTTATTTGCATCAACCTTTCGAGGGGCTCATTCAAGACTTACTCGTACTATTACTCAACAGAAAATAAGAGCTTTGGTTTCGGCTCATCGGGATAGAGGTAGACAAAAGAGAGATTTTCGTCGGTTGTGGATCACTCGGATAAATGCAGTAATTCGCGAGAATAAAGTATACTTCAGTTATAGTAAATTTATACACAATCTGTACAAGAGACAGTTACTTCTTAATCGTAAAATACTTGCACAAATAGCTATATTAAATAAGAGTTGTCTTTATATGATTTCCAATGAGATCATAAAATAAAGAGATTGGAAGGAATCCGTTGGAATAGTTTAAATGGAGTTCCCTGGAGAATGAACTCTGGGAAGGTAGAGTAGAAATTAGTATGATAAAATATGATAAAGTCATCAAAATGAAGAAAGACGTTAAATAAAAAATATTTATTCCTCTTCTCCCATTTTTTTTCTTACGACAGGACATTTCGATTTTACGATTTTTCGAACAAAAAAAAAAACGTCAATCCGCATTTGAGTTTGGATTGGAATTTTATTTTGATTCAATTCAATTGAAGAGTCAACCTATTTTTTTTCTGGTTCTAAGACCAGCAGCTCTAGCGGTTGACTCGCTTCTTTCAAATTGTTTCTCATTATTAAGAAAAGGTAACGGAGATAAAATACGAGCTTGTTTTATAGCAATAGTAATTAATCGTTGTTGTTTTAAGGTCAATCTATTCACCCGTCTAGATAATATTTTTCCTTGTTCGCTAATAAATCGACTAATTAAACTCATGTTTCTATAATCAATTCGATCCCCCGATTGGATCGGAGGCAAACGCCTACGAAAAGATCGCTTAGATTTAAGAAAGATTCGCTTGGATTTATCCATGGTTTGTTTATTCCTTATCCTGAAAATCCCAATCCTATTTCTTAATTCTACATCATCTTTGATCCGATCGAAATAGGATTTGGTTTGTTTATATTTATTTGTTTATATTTAAATAAATTAAAAAATAAATTCAAATAAATTATATATATATATTGTTATATATAATATGTAATTTTTCATCTTCCTTGGAAGACTGACACACGAGCGATCGGTTCGATCTATTTCTTTATCTCCCCATGAATCGTATGTTTGTAACAACAGGGACAGAATTTTCTCAATTCCAATCGACTAGGCGTATTGTGTCGATTCTTTTGAGTAATATATCTGGAAATGCCCATTGATTCCTTATTAACACGATTTCGAACACAACTGGTACATTCCAAAATAACCGTTACTCGGACATCTTTACCCTTAGCCATGAACCTCCTTTGGTTTTTGATTCACTCAATTCTTTAATTTTCCGACCCGAAGCAAGGAAGAAGAAAGGACACAAAAATAGAAGCAGGTAACTCGAAATCAAATTATGAAAGAAATATTTTGTTGCAATCAATATAGTAATAAATAATAAGTAATATAATGATTTCTAACTATATTTATAATTTTTAATTGCCGTACAGTATTTCATTTTCAGTTAAGTATCTTGTATGATATTGTTGCCCCAACCACCGCATTTCCATTCTATTATTAATTTAATTTGAGCCTGAGCCCGAGTTCATAGTTTCACTGAGGGTGAAACCGCTTTTTCTTTGTTTTTTTTTTTTTTAGAAAGAATAAGTAAAAAAAGAAAAAAAGAAAAAACAAAGAAAAAAAGAAGGGAGGGGTAGGGATTAGTTACAGATATTTGATTGTATCTCTAATCTTCTTCCCCTTCCCATATCAATAGCTAGAATGAAAAAAAGGGGAATATCAACGCATCCGGAAAAAAACGATTGATCTCTATCAATAAACCTGCTAAAGACCCGAACCATAGAGTACTTACTACCGGTGCCACGGAGAGATATGTTTTTAGATCTCGCATTTTAAAAACTCCTCTTTCTGTATTCGTTATTGTAATTTTATTGTAATTTGTAATACATAATGGTAATACATATATGACCGGATGTGTATATGTAGTTAATGACTTACCACTTGTACGCGGAGTTCCTAATTCAAATTGAAATGTACAAAAT